TTGGTTGATCATATATTTCATTATAGTTATATGATTCAGAGTATCATTTCCTATTTGATCCCTTTGAATTCCATATTTGAAGTTACGATCGGATCTATTCAATTGATTCGATACATTTCTTATGTACCCATAGGTGCTATATTGGATTTGAATCAGATTTCGGATCAATCTATATTGATTGACTGCCTCCATTATGTTGTTGCTAGCAAATACCGCTGTTTTTAGTTTGGGATCTTCCAAATAATTCCCGCAGTAGATCCGGACCAATTTTTTTCTGATCCTTCGAGAAAAAGATTCATTCTCCTCATAAAAAAGAGGAGGTAGAACCAAGAAAGATTTCTTTTTCAATTCATCTCTGGAATTGAATACCTCATTCAAGAATTTTTTTTGATCCAACCCGTAGGAATCAATAGAAAAGGAAAATCCCCTATGATACACCAGATCCGGCTCGGTTATTGATAGAGTGAATAGATCCGCCATTTCTGGGAATCTTTCAAAAAAATCGTGGCGTAACGCGTATCCCCCTTTGTTCCGGTCATGGAATAGATGAAAGAAATCAAAAATTTTATTTTTGTTCAAAAATGAAATCTTATTGGAACTGTCCATATCCGGTTCATCCTTCGGAACCATATCACATCCCGGATCTGGTTCCGAAGGATGAATTGAGATGGTATTTTGTAAATACGTAATTATCTTGAATATATCAACCATTTCTTTCTTTTCCGCTCGCCTGGAAGGGACAAAAGAAACATCTTGTTTTTTCTTCAACAATTTCTGATCTCTAGTGGACCTCTCAGTAGGATTCGAACCCAGATTAAGTTCTGACCATCTGTCAGAGAAAAAAGAACGAATTGATCTTGTAGGATTCCCAAGAAATTCTTCGATTTCTTCCGGAAGCAGATGATTATTCATCCGCTTCTCAGGTTCCGTGAATAGCCAGGACATGGAGGAAGATCCAAAAAGGCATTTCGGGAATCGATCTGATTCTATCTCTGTTCGTTCCGTTTGAAGAAAGGAAGGATCCCAAAGAATCGATCTCTCTTTTAGTTGCGGAATCTCTGTTTGATCGATCAATGTGTGATATTCTGAATTCTCATTTCTAACGAAATCGAAAGGATCTCTGGATTGATCAGAAGAAGACCCTTTCCATTGGCTAGAATCCGTTACTTGAACGAAAATAGATCTTGTGGAATCATATTGAATATTTGACAATACATTCCGTACCTTGCTAAAAAACCGATCCTTGTTCACCAACCACACATTGTCTAACCAAATCCAATTCTCTCTCGAGACGTTCCTCAAAAAAGACGATTCGTGCTGATTCTTCCCCCAACTAACGAAGAGATCTTGGCGGAATTGCCACATATGAAATTGAGTAAAATTTTGCAAAGAAATACCCCACTTGTTTCTCGAGAAGAGATGGGAAACATGCTCAATATCATTGGATTGCATAGTTGCCCCAGCTCCTTGTTGTTTGAAGAAACTCTCCCCCTGAATTGGTATTTTTTCACGAAAAGCAGACATGAGATAACAAATAAAGTCTTTCCCTAAGATTTCAAATAGCTGTCCCGAATTCAAGTTGATTATGTTTCGTTTCTTCCTCGGAGAAAGACGATCAAACAATTCCCAATCATGGTCCTTGCGGATCGGATCATCCGTATAGGATAAAAAAAGAAACTCCAGATATTTGCTATCTTTCTCTTTGAATGAGATCTCAATTCCAGCTATGGTTTCATTAAATATCTGACAACTAGAATCCCTCTTTTTTCCGATCCGGTTCCTCCACCACCGCGAACCCCGGTTAGATTCAGGCATGATACATTTTTTTTTTATTGGAAGAACCCAAGTACTCTCTTGCGGATCCATGAAACAATTCTCAGAAATATTTTTCCCTTTTGGAAGATACAGGAGCGAAACAATAAACCTATTTCTATTGGAAGACCAAAAAGATTCTTCCAATGTCTCATTTCTGGGTCCAATGGAATTCATAGGTATAGGAAGAAGCCCCATCAAATAGATATTTTTTCTTTCGACCATCTTTCGATTGTTAATACGAGATATAAGGACCACTACTACAAGCAGTACTACACCTTGGATCGTGAAATATCGATTGCTTGTTGCACCCTGTGAATCACGTGAAAGTAGGATACTCCAAATCCGGGGGTCAAAGAGTTTCATAAAACGTTCTTGGTGGAAAAAAATGTGAGTGAAAGATCCCACTGAATCAAATTTGATCCATGAATCTAAGAAATAGTGAGAATTCTTGATCTCTCTCAATATCTCTCTCAATTCGAATATCCAGAATTTTAATTGATGTCGTTTCATTTATTCCTCCTAAAGATTTCATTTCAATTGAAATTTGGTTATTTACGATGTATGATGATCCCTGTTAAGCATCCATGGCTGAATGGTTAAAGCGCCCAACTCATAATTGGCAAATTCGTAGGTTCAATTCCTGCTGGATGCACGCCAATGGAAACATTCAATAAGTCTATTGGAA